TTCAATGTCCAATTATGAAATCCTTGGAAAAAGAGGATGAATCGAAATATCGCTGCTACGCCAAAACTCGGCGCAAAGAACCAACCAGATTGCCCCAGTGGATAAATAAGGAATACGGAAACAAAAACAGCGATTGGAGCAGAGAATGAAATTGCATTATAAGGCCGCAATTGAACAGACCGAGCAAGTTCAAATTGACGTAACATGAAACCTATTAGTGCAAAAGCCCCATGGAGAGCGACAAAAGTCCACAGACCGCCTAATTGACACCAACGAGTAAAATCCCCTTGCGCTTCCGGGCCCCATAGTAGCAACAAAGAGTGTGCTAAACTATTGGCAGGGGTGGAAACTGCCGCGGTTAAGAAATTACAACCTTCCAAATAGGAACTAGCCAATCCATGGGTATACCAAGAAGTTACAAAAGTTGTCCCTGTAAACCAACCCCCTAAAGCGAAATAAGCACAAGGAAAGAGCAATAGGCCGGACCATCCTACAAAAACGAAACGGTCCCTTCGTAACCAGTCGTCCATAATATCAAATAGATCATTTTCTTCTTTAGTAACTCTACCAAGGGCTATAGTCATAGTGATCCTCCTATTCAATTACTTCAACCATTTCCGAGCACCTCATATCACTTCCAAGGCATACGATAGTTTGATTATCTGTGGACGATTTCTTTCTCGTTCAATGCCCTTTTTCAAAGGTCTCGAAGATAGAAATTTTTTATTTTTATCTATGGGGTCACAACCGAGGTCGTGGTAAATCCATGAATTTGATTCGATTAGTTTTTCTTATACTATAGAAATAAACATTTGAATTCAGCATTATTCCATGACTCCTATTTCAAAGCCTATCTTTTAAGGAAAAATGAAAATAAAAGTAACCCCTCTTTTCCCACTCGCTCTCTATTGCATGGGTGGAAGAACAAAAATTGGATTCTGAAAAAAAAAGAAAGATATTGAAAAAAAAAAAATTGACTTTCGAAATCAATTTTTATGTGTAGCGGAAAGGAGTTGCGATTTCTTCTTATTCCTATAGAACATCTAGTAACAAGAATATGAAATCGTAAATAGCGAAAAATTCTTGCCTTGCGCGGTCTAAGTCTAAGGAAATACAAAAAATCCGCTTATACAATTTCATCTACATCGAATTTATATATCAGAATAGTGGATAGAGGCATCATTCAAGGAGTCAGGTCTACTTACTTTATCTTTCTTTCCAATTTTATTGTGGGTTTGATAAGAACCCTTTTTGTTTTGTTTATAAATAATCGAAAAAAGAGTTTTTTATTTTTTATATAACCTGCTTGTTTTATTATAACAAGTCCTATATGAAAATGCCCGCTGAAGAGAAAATCTATCTGATTGTTTCTCAGCCAATATCGAATTTTAGAAAGAAAAAACAAGAATTTTCTTCTTTTTTTTATTAACATTAAGAAAAAAGAATATAATTAAAATGGAATTGGCAATATAATTTTTATGGACTTTTGAAAGAAAAAGGAAGGATTTTTTGCAATCGTTATTTCTTGCCTCTGTCATATCACGGAAACCTTTCGATTTGGAACGGGGAGAGATGGCTGAGTGGACTAAAGCGGCGGATTGCTAATCCGTTGTACAATTTTTTTGTACCGAGGGTTCGAATCCCTCTCTTTCCGCCCCCTCGGATCATTTGGGACTTTCGAATTGGAAGGAATTCTGACCCCCGGATTTTCTCATAGATAAATGTACGAAACAAATCCAATTTGTAAGAAAAAATTCCAAAAAAATTTGGATTTTTACTCCTCACGCCCAGGATTACGTCCTGGGTCATTAGATAAGAATCCAAAGATAAAGAGGGAAACAAAGAATATCACTACTGTATAAACAAAAAGTTTGAGAGTAAGCATTACATAATCTCCAAGATTTTTTTTTAAGGAATAGATTACCCGTTTTTCCTTACCACACAGATCCACTAGGATGGGTTTTGTTTATTTTTACACCTAAAAATGCAAAAATCAATTCTTGAAAAAAATTGCAAGAATTGATTTATAATAAGCACTCTTATCAATATCAAAAATTAGGTTAGGTATTGTGTGGGTACCTAAAGGTACCTGCTCAACGTAGGTGCAGGGGGTGGGGTAGAAAGGCGGATCCCAATTTATTGCTGCAGCTATACATTCAATGTAGAAGAATTAGAATTTTAGAATCGAAGGTTCATAATATAAGACTTCTCGGCTTTTATTCATTTTTAGAATTTTTTTGGAATGAATACATCATTCAATTTGGCAGACAGAACAGAGTAGTAAAGATTTCATCGAAAACTTACAGCAGCTTGCCAAACAAAGGCTAATAGAAAAAAGAGTATAGGTATGACAGGCATAAAATCCACGATTGGGTTGAAAATGGCATAAGCTTCGGGCAATTTGGCGAAGAAAAAACTAGTCGGATAAAGAACAGAATTAAAACAGATACAGGTTAAACTAAGTATATTAGGCATAACAAGCATTTCGTTCTTGTAGAGTAGATAATTGGATTTTGATTGAGTTATTTTTCTAAGGGAAAAAAGAAAAGGCGGGTTCAAAATCCTTTTTTCTTCGGACTTTCCCAAACGCAAAATACCTCCTTGTATTCGCACTCTCAAATGAGAATGGAAGAAATTCGACTTTCATATAATATCTTAATAGAATTCCATGTAATGATCAATGCATTTTTTGGATTCTATATTATCCGCATGTCTAGAATCCTAGCAAGAGAGTATCCCTCATTTTTTATGTAATTGAAGTGGGATTGACGAATAACAAATAAACATAATAGTGTTTATTAGTGTCGCATAAAACCAGAAATGGGGCGTGGCCAAGTGGTAAGGCAGCGGGTTTTGGTCCCGTTACTCGGAGGTTCGAATCCTTCCGTCCCAGATTTTTTCTGATGAAACGAAAGATGAAATCATATTGTACCCCACACGAGACAAAAGAAAGTTTATTAAAGAGAATAATTATCTCTTATGAACTCTTAGATTAGATGCATTTCTAAGCATTCTTTTTCTTTCTCAGAAAACATAATCAAGTGTCAAGTCCAGTCAAATTGAATATCTTTATTTTCATGAAAAATTGGGTCTATCAGTCACATTCAGGATATGCCCCTACTACTACTCATTACTCATATGTGTTTTGAAATTCGAACTTCTTAGATAAACTTTATGCTCCATATCCATGAAGGGGGAATTCTTACATGATACATTTGACATCTAATGTGAAAGAAAAGAAGGACCCCCTATTTATTTTTCCCGAACTAAAGAACTAAAGTAAGTAAATAAAAAGAAAATAAAGGGGGTATCCTAATTCTATATTTCATGGCCAGATTAAAGAATAGGAAGTTTTTAGTTTCAGCACAGGTCTTAAAACTTTTGACCAAGATCGGCTTGCGAAAAAAGAAAAAGGGTTTCTATTCTATGGATAGGAACTCCATTTTTGTATTTTAGATATTATCTGATTTGCAAATATCCATTTCTAAATCAATGGAATGTGAGGATTAGAGAGAAATTCATATATTCTGTCTACTCGGCTTTCGAATTAATTGAAAAAATTTTAAACTTGACGTAAAACACTGTATAAAAAATGAGACCTATCCCTTTATGATAGAGATAGATTTTTGTTGTATTATATTATTAGTAAAAAAGTAAAAAGGGCCCCTCTTTGGTTAAGCGAAAACCATCTCGATCTGCGATTCTTTAAATATCCAGAATGATCCATTCTGGTAAGGATAAGGTAAGAACTGTTCGTTGGATAGAATGGATTCAAAAAATCATACTTCTCCTGATTTTTGATTTGGAGTTGCTTCTTTTAGGTAAAAGAAAGAATGCTATAAGTAAAAGCAAAGGCCTTAATTTGACTTTACACGAAATGTGTTTTTTTTTTTACTTCATTTTTTTCCCTCTTTTGGTATTCGAGTCGAAGAAGTACGAGAATTCTATAACTACCAAAAAACTTTCAATCTTTTCATTGGAATAGTTTATTTAGTTAATAGTTTTTGTTATGGAAAAATATATTGCTAATCTAATTCTAATATAGTAATTAAATTAATTAAACTTTTTTTGAGGTTGATAGTTTATTTGTTGGAGAAGAGTCGATCCTTCGCTTCTCATTTCAGGATTGACCATCTCGAGTCCTCTGTTGAGGATGGAAATTCAATAAAAAATAAGTCTTAAGCAAACTTGTTTATTCGTCTTTTTCGAACTATGTTTCCTTTCCTTCATATGATAGAATATGGGTTTAAATAAATTGGATCTTTGCGGAGTCTTCCCCGATAAATACTTATTTCTTTTATCCATATTTCTCCATAGATAGCAAGTTTGAATTAGTATACAAAAAACTAAACTAAACCAATGACTATTCATGATCCCATCCATATTGGATCAATTCCCTATACCACTTTGCAATGAAATTAGAGGAATGTTTGTTATGGTAAAACTTCGTTTAAAACGATGTGGTAGAAAGCAACGTGCGACTTGAAGGACATGATCGATTGTGGATTTTGTTATCCATCATTTTCCATAGTAATGAAAATGCTCTTGGCTCGACATAGTCTGTTCTATTCGTCCCGAACCAAATTTGCGCTGGGTTGTTTGTAAGTAAATAGTACACGATGGAGCTCGAGAGGACAGAATTGATTTTTTATCAAGGGAAAGAATCTAGGGTTAGTGAAAACTAATAAATTAGGCCAACTTTGTCAGTCTATCCTTAATATAGAAATCGAAAGGTTAAAATAAGAAGAAAGTCCAATTTTGGAAGATTGGAAAAACTCTTTCAATTAAAAGTTTATCAGAATCAATCGCCCATATTCGATTTCTATAGAAGAGGGAAATGCTTTATCGAAGGAAATAAGAAAAAAAGGGTATGTTGCTACTCTTTTGAAAGAAAAAAGAATAGGAATTCCCGAAGTAATGTCTAAACCCAAGGATTTCACAAATCAAAGATAAAGAATTCCGGAACAAGTAAACGCGATTTTCAATTGTCTCAACAATAGAATTGGATCAGAATAAGGAATAAAAGTCAATTCGTTCGAGATGAGACAAAGAAAAGAGTTTAGAGACGACTCAAAAAATTTGGAAGGATTTTTCCTTTTAAGTCTGTCAGTCAAAATTAACCAACTTGAGTCATGAGTATAAATGAAATTTGTTTTTTCTGTAAGGAAATTAATGCAAGTCATAGTCTAATTTCTATCTACTTGTATTATAGACAGAAATTCGAATCTTTTTCTCGAGCCGTATGAGGAGAAAACCTCCTATACGTTTCTAGGGGGGGCATTGTTTAGCTACATCTATCCCAATAAGCTGTCTATCGAATCGTTGCAATTGATGTTCGATCTCGAAGAGAAGGAAGAGATCTTCGAAAAGTAGGTTTTTATGATCCGATAAAGAATCAAACTTGTTTAAATGTTCCAGCTATTCTCTATTTCCTTGAAAAGGGTGCTCAACCTACAAGAACTGTTTATGATATTTTAAGGAAGGCAGAATTCTTTAAAGAAAAAGAAGGAACTTTGAGTTAATTGAAGAACTAAATGAATAAAAAAGTAGGAGAGGATCACTAGTATCCCTCGTTGTCTAATTATTTAGACACAATTTGCCTCTTTCTTAGTCCTATTTTTGACTGGATTTATGTCGTGCCAATCCAACATAAGCCCTTATTTTATTTACTTTTTCTATCTAATTTGTTTTCTTACCATTGTATTTCCATTGACAAAGGTCTATTGAACAAATAGAATTTGTAGATAGATAGGTCTCTTTATCCTCACTCCATATTAGGTTTTTCTGTCTACACTTCGCTCAAATGATAAGGTTGTCCCTCTTGCATGTACTCTCATACAAGATTTATTTATATAAAGAAATATAAATTGCTAAAAAAATGACAATTTTGCTATCGTGATTGGGGCCGCTCCTTTTTTAACCTTAGTGAAATTTAGCCGGACCTGTTCATTTTGGCATTTGAGTGTTTTTAATGGGCGATAAAATCTTTCTTTTAATGTTTTGCTAGTTCAATGTTTTGACAGGAGCGTGCGGTGTAATTCCATTGATTTTTGGGTTTCGATCGTATCTAAGATCCTATTTTATCTGGGTTGCTAACTCAATGGTAGAGTACTCGGCTTTTAAGTGCGACTATGATCTTTTACACATTTGGATGAAGCAACAAATTCGTCCAGACTCTTGGTAGAGTCTAGAAGACCACGACTGATCCTCAAGGGTAATGAATGGAAAAAATAGCATGTCGTAATAAAATCAATTTCTTATTTTGGATTTTTGGAATGGAATAAAAAATTCCTATTTTCTGGGTCTAGTGAATAAATGGATAGAGCCTGGCTCCAATTCTGGTAAAATAAAAAGCAACGAGCTTAACTTCTTAATTGAAATGATTCCCCGATCTAATTAGACGTTAAAAATAGATTAGTGCCTGATGCGGGGAAAGGTTGGGTTTTCCTATGAACGGACCCTTTATTTTTTCTTTTTTTTTTTAGAAATCCTAATTATTCTTGATTATAGATTGAAAAGGGATGTTATGGATTGAATGTGTAAAAGAAGCAGTATATTGATAAAGAGACTGGATTCCAAAGTCAAAAGAGCGATTGGCCTGCAAAAATAAAAGATTTGTTCTCTTTTGTAATTAGAACAAACATAAACTAATTGGATAGAAAGGTTTGTATTAAAAAACGCAACACCCTGTTTTGACCATATTGCACTATGTATCATCATTTGAGAAACCGAGAAATGCTTCTTCTTTCTGATTCAAGTAGAAATACAAATGGAAAAATTGGAAGGGTATTCAGAAAAACAGAAATCTCGTCAACAATACTTCGTTTACCCACTTCTCTTTCAGGAGTATATTTATGCATTTGCCCATGATTATGGATTAAAAGGTTCCGAACCTGTGGAAATTGTTAGTTGTAATAACAAGAAATTTAGTTCACTACTTGTGAAACGTTTAATTATTCGAATGTATCAGCAGAATTTTTGGATTAACTCGGTTAATCATCCTAACCAAGATCGATTGTTGGATTACAACAATTTTTTTTATTCTGAGTTTTATTCTCAGATTCTATCTGAGGGGTTTGCGATCGTTGTAGAAATCCCATTCTCGCTACGAGAATTATCTTGTCCGAAAGAAAAAGAAACACCAAAGTTTCAGAATTTACGATCTATTCATTCAATATTTCCCTTTTTAGAAGACAAATTTTTGCATTTACATTATCTATCACATATAGAAATACCCTATCCTATCCATTTTGAAATCTTGGTTCAACTCCTTCAATACCGGATCAAAGATGTTCCATCTTTGCATTTATTGCGATTCTTTCTCAACTACTATTCGAATTGGAATAGTCTTATTACTTCAATGAAATCGATTTTTCTTTTGAAAAAAGAAAATAAAAGACTATTTCGATTCCTATATAACTCTTATGTATCAGAATATGAATTTTTCTTGTTGTTTCTTCGTAAACAATCTTCTTGCTTACCATTAACATCTTCTGGAAC